TTTTTCTTTTTTTTTTATTGTCTTCTTTCTTATCTTTCCTACGGATGAGTAAAAAAGTCCAGAGTCCATTTTTTTTTCATTCATTTCACAAGTCAAAGCACGAAATACACTTCGACTACTTTTCTATTTCCTTTTGTATATCTTTATATATCGGAAAAGGTGAGAAGTTCCTATTTTTCAATTTCATACAATATTAAATTAAATAAATAGGGTACTCTAAATGAAAAAATGAAAGTTTCTTTTTCGTATCCACTCTATATAATATTGTCAGAACAAAACCCCTGTTGTGCTCTGGAATCAAAGAAAGATAAGATATTGAAAACGGTTGTATGTAACTTGAAATAAACGTTTCCCTATAGAGAAATAGAATAGTAATTGACTCCTCTGGAACATTTAGGAACAAGAAGATTTAATCGGAAATATCGACAGATTCTTGCGGAGTCAAAAAAAATATGAAATAAAAAAAGATCTACTGTTCCAATTTCACTTCGATCGAATTTTAATATCATAATAGTGGATATAGTTCCAATTCAATGGGTTAGATCCACTTACTTTTTGCTAATTTATAATGTTTACAACTCTTTAGCATGGAGTTGATTGGAAGAATATAGAATATAATGGAAAAAATAGAATAGAAACATAGAAAATCAGAAATATATATATATATACTTATTTTAATATACTTAATAACAATAACTTATTTTAATATACTTAATAATATCTTAATATACTTAATATAAAATAATTATACTTAATATAAAATAAGAATATAATAATCTATATAAACTAAAATAATAATATAATAATCTAGATAAATAATATAAAAAATTTATATTTAATTTTTTTATGTATATTTATATTGATTTTTATTTATTAGTTATTTGTTTATTATTTAGTTGTTATTTGTGTTATTTGTCGATTCGATTCAAGAGACGACTTATCATTATTGATTATATTATACTAAAAAAACGTTCAACCTTTTTTTTTCGAGATATATGATTTTTTTTATTACAAATATCAACAATATCTCTCTTCTTTGGTTACATATGAATACTACTTTTGCACTGAAGTTTTATCAAAAATGAAAAAAAAAAGAAGGCCAAAGCCCCTTATCGGATTTGAACCGATGACTTACGCCTTACCATGGCGTTACTCTACCACTGAGTTAAAAGGGCTGTTTTATTCAATTACTGAATAAATCGCTAGACAGAAAAGATCTATCTATATATCTATTTATAGATAGATATTGACATATATTAAGTATATCGAGTAGACTCATATATAGATAGATATTGACATATATTAAGTATATCGAGTAGACTCATAGTGACTGGTGGCCTATTCCGAAATGAAAATGTGAATTTGCTTAACATATGCAAAGGATTTACTTAACACATTATTATTTACTTAACACATAGGCTCCCGAAAATAGGAGAAAGTAATACAAATTCAACAGTTCACCACTTTTTCGAAATATGATTCTTTTTTTATTAATTTGGGTGCTTTTTCATGACTCGATTCCCGAACTTCCAAAGTTCATATACTTTTTATCGTGTTTAACGGAATTCCTTTTTTCTATTTATTATTATAAATCTAATGATTATTATTTGAAATATAATGAAGAGCCTTTTGTATGGATGGCTTGGGTAATGATAAATTATTTATTCTTTTGTATTGTTTCTTATTATTATTTTTGTATGTAATAATATTGTATGTAATTTATTTGTCTATTTCTGTTAGTCTATAAATTCTAGTTCTGTTAGTCTATAAAAAATAATCCAATGGAGGGACGAATCCATTGATGAGTATAAATACCGAATCAAAAAAGGAATGATAAAAGAAAGCCTGGCGGGTCTAGCCATATCATTCCATTCTATGGTATGTTGACAATTTCAAAAAACTGTTCATACTATGAACATAGTATGATGGCAGTTAGGCAAATATGCCCCCATCGTCTAGCGGTTCAGGACATCTCTCTTTCAAGGAGGCAGCGGGGATTCGACTTCCCCTGGGGGTAGGATACTACGAAAGGAAGTTGATCATGGATTATCAATAAAGCTAGAATTGATTCTTCCTGGGTCGATGCCCGAGCGGTTAATGGGGACGGACTGTAAATTCGTTGACAATATGTCTACGCTGGTTCAAATCCAGCTCGGCCCAATAATTCACGGATCCGCCATGAAATGATATAACCCATTTTTTTTAGTTGCTCTATTTATTCCATAAATTCTGACCATGATAACCATCTGGATTCATATCAGGATTTTTTTAAATATAAAGTTTAAGGAAAAGGGTAAAGTAAGGAAAAAATCATTGAAAAATGGATTATCGATCGATTTGGCAACAACGAAAGGATTACTAGTTACTAGTAATCCCTGCAGCTCTGACTAACGTGCATACCCGTGTGGATAAAACTAGATCACTCGTACTTCTGTTTGGTACAGCACGTCCCTTCTAATCTAAGAAATCGAAAAAAGATTGAATGAAAGCATAAGAATATGTATGCTGTACACTTTCCTTTATTTCACTGGGATTGTAGTTCAATTGGTCAGAGCACCGCCCTGTCAAGGCGGAAGCTGCGGGTTCGAGCCCCGTCAGTCCCGACGGATCCAATAACACAAAAACCAGCAATTCATCCCCAAGGGTATCCTTCTTTTTTTTTTTTTCTCATTTCTGATCAAACAAATACGGTAATTTTCATTCCTTTAATCAGTACCAATTGATGGCACAGAGAAAGATATGTGAATTGATCCAAGTACTGGTAGAATCCATCATATTTTGAATTACAAGAGATCGTGTACCGGATGCGGTTTTTCGATTGTCCGCGATCTGTGTATATAATATAATAGAGTAACATATGTTTGTTATGCTTTCTGTGAACCCATATACACACACAAATTACACACACAAATGAAATTCATTTCTTGTACGATACAAAATGAATTTAATGAATTTAACATAGCATAGTTACTTTGATAGAAGACTTTGAGAAGGCTTTGAATCAAAGAGTCTTTACCCTTTCTTTCGTGTTTTGTTTTGTTGTACAATTACTAATTACTAGTATTAGAGTTAATTTGAAACCATCGATCTTATTCAAATCAAATTGCATACTGCATTTTTTGATATATCCATCCGCTTTTCCAAGGAAAGCGAATAAAATCAAAATACACCCCCACCTAGGGAATAAAGAAATTTTTTTTCTTTTTTTTTTAAAGTCCTTGTCAAAAGAGTAAACTAGTGAATTTGATGGAATATTAGATTGATCCTTTTCTACAGGGACTCGCACTTCTTTTATTTGTATTTGTAAACCTTTTGTAAACTGTGGAAGTGGAAAAACGGTCAGATGAGACTGATTGTACAAGAAAGGCAGTAGGTTATAGAAAAGAAAGAGAGGACAAGAATTTATAAATAAAGGAAAGAAATTCGTTTGATTGGACCAAGAATCGAATCGAATTTTGGATTAGGTGTGGATAAAAGATCTTTCTATGTTATACTATTCAATTCTCGACGGTGAATCGATTTGATAGCTTAGATATTGTTATTCATGATATTGATCTGTTTCGATGTCTTTTAAATGTAATGGAATTCATTGCATGGCATTGAATTGACAGGCGACAATTTTCTCATCTCTATGGGATTAAATCCCGAGTTATTGTAAAGTAAAAAAAAATGAAATTATGGAAGTAAATATTGTTGCTTTTATTGCTACTGCGCTGTTCATTCTAGTTCCTACCGCTTTTTTACTTATAATATACGTAAAAACAGTCAGCCAAAGTGATTAAAACTTGCCTTCTTAGCAAAGATTAATGAATGGACTAGAATCAGCAGTATTCTCTAAAACCTGATAGTATGGTAGAAAGAAAATATGTTTCTTTCTACCATATATCCAAATATCCAATAGACATATCTTCTTTGACTGATATCGATCTCCCTTCTCATAATTTCCATTAATCCGTTTTATTGTATCTTCTGAAAAAATTTAAGTAAGGGGGGCCTAGGTCGAAATTTTATATGTTTTGGATTTTTATTTCTAATTCTTTATCACTTTTCTTTTTTTCTGCTGTCAAATCCTCCTATTTTTTATTTTTATTTTATTCCAAATGTTCTTGTTCCATTTCCAATTGTTCTTGTTCCAAGCGTTCTTGTTCCCTTTCCAATTGTTTCCACATCTTATGATTTATAGCACTCCTGAGCGAGCCGTAACCAGAATGTACACGTGCAAGTGGCCTTAAAATCGGCAAAAACAGTTCCCATACCCGCACGTTCTCAAAAAATTTCTTTATTTCGTTTGAAATGCTTGAAAAAAAAACGTTTGCATTCCGGTCTCCCCCCCTTTTTTTTAGGGGCTTTTTTGAATTTAAGATAATAATATAAGCGAAGTAACTGTATTGCAGTGATGGAGAAAGGGTATTATTCATAGAATATATTCCCCTCCCCCCAGTAGTAAATAGTAAAAACTAATTAAGTAAAAATTAATTAAATAGTAAACAAAGAACGATCGAGAAAACAATAAATCCAGTTTGATTCCTCAAATCAATTAAAAATACTTCTAAAGTCCACTTCTTCCCCATACTACGAGTGACAGGGAAAATGTAAAGACTGTCATTAATGCCGCCCAAGCGAGACTTACTATATCCATATGACCAATGTCCCCTATCTCTATAAATATGAAAAAAAAATGTAAAAGAATTAGTGTTAACTAATATTATAATATATCAGTGGAATTCTTCGCAACAGTCAAAAAGAAAAAAAAAAAGTATCAAGAGCCTTTTTCCTGCACTTGTTTTTGTTTTGTTGGGGAAAACTCGACGAGTTATATCAATCAGCAAACCAGACTAAGGGATTTCATATTTTTTGGTGATCAGGCGACACCCGGATTTGAACTGGGGAAAAGAGGATTTGCAGTCCCCCGCCTTACCGCTCGGCCATGCCGCCAAAACGATACAAAAAGATGAAAATCCTTTCCCCTTTTTGTTTTTTTTGTACTTTCCATCTTTGAA